TATTTAGTCGGTAATATCGATGAAGCTACCGCGAAGGCTATGAACTTAGAAATGGAGAGCAATTTGCAGAAATGACTTTAAATCTTTGTGTACTGACCCCTAATCGAATTGTTTGGGATTCAGAAGTGAAAGAAATCATTTTATCTACAAATAGTGGTCAAATTGGCGTATTACCAAATCATGCTCCTGTTGCTACAGCTGTAGATATAGGGATTTTAAGAATACGCCTTAAGGACCAATGGTTAACGATGGCTCTAATGGGCGGTTTTGCTAGAATAGGCAATAATGAAATCACTGTTTTAGTAAATGATGCGGAAAAAGGTAGTGATATTGATCCACAAGAAGCTCAGCAAACTCTTGAAATAGCGGAAGCTAATTTGAGAAAAGCTGAAGGAAAGAGACAAATAATTGAGGCAAATCTAGCTCTCCGGCGAGCTAGGACAAGAGTAGAGGCTGTCAATGTTATTTCATAACTAGTTGGTGCCTTCAAATAATAAAAAGAAGTTCTTTTTCTAAATCCTATTTTGATTGGATTCTATCGAGTGAATCCAATCAAGCAGAATCCCGTTTTGATACAACGCAATTCAAAAATGAAATTTAACTAGATTCAATAAAAAAAAAATCTCTAAAAATAGATAGAAGAGGGTGGGGCAAAAAACTTATTAGATGTCGGAGTCAATGGTATCTAATAAGTTCTACCTACTATTGGATTTGAACCAATGACTCCCGCCGTATGAAAGCAATACTCTAACCACTGAGTTAAGTAGGTCATTTATCATCCCAAAGATAACCAAACGGAACCCATCCCATCGATGGATTATAAATATCATATTGCTTATAAGCAATAATAATCTAAGCAATACCACTCAACCACTCACAAATTTAGGATGTTGGATCATAGAATATTCATCTTGACAACAAATTATATACATGATAAAATATGCATCACAAGCACTAAGGGCTATAGCTCAGTTGGTAGAGCACCTCGTTTACACGCGCGCCAATGTTTTTCAGGGGAGTCCATCATACAATCCAAAAAATGGATCTTATTGATAAATCGATGTCTTACTCCCTAACTTTAGGAGAACAATAGCCTGACAAAGGGTTCGATTTGAGTGCCCGTTTAGGTACCAAACGGGCCCCATGATTGATTTGAGATAGTGATAAGGTGAATACCAGTACATTCAATGCTAGGCATAATGAGTACAAGGCCCTCAAAAAATATCTTTTCGTCCCATGAACTTGAAGGTGTATGAAGTTTCATATTGGATTTTTTAAGCCGAAGAATAGAGACTTTATTTAACTTAAAACGATCTAGGCCAGAGGCAGACCTACGTCAAGATAACCCCACCCTTGAAACACTTTGGTAGTGCTTCTGAATCAGAATCCCAAATAATGAATCAGAGCACGTGGAGCCATCCCCTTATCTTATTTTTCTGTCAAGAAAAAATATGGCGGATTGGCTGATATTTCTATCAGTTAATGAAAGAGCCCAATGCAAAAAAAATGCATGTTGGGTCTTTGAAACAGTTCAGATCATTTTGATAATAATAAGTTTGATCTGTTTTACCGAGAAGGTCTACGGTTCGAGTCCGTATAGCCCTAGAGCCCCATAAAATGAATAAAATCCAAATTTGAAATAAAAAATTGTATAATTTTCATTTCTTCATTCTTGTTTGTTGCTTGTAACTGACCGGTTGGTTCATCCAAACCCAATTTGTCCTAGAAACTCACTCACAGGAATCGTTTAAAGCCGAACAGAAAAATGAAAGAAAAACGTATTTCAAGAGATCGAATCGATCCTTTTCCAATCGTGCCAATCGTTGATAAACAAACCAACCCTTCGTCATTAATCTTCGGAGGGAAATTCTCTATGAATTTTCCTGTCCATAATCAAGGGGTTAAGCTAGCCAGACTCCCCTTTTTGGTATATCTAAAAACTAGACCTAGCGAAGCACACCAAAACAAAAAGGGGATGGTCTTCTTTTTCTCTATTCAATCAAGATAAAACCCCACCCTTATTTTCATAAAACCCCACCCTTATTTTCATAAACGGAATATACCAACACTCAAATTAAGATATTCGAAATCCTGAGATGGAAATACCTACCCATTTTCTTCCATTTGAATACTCGTTCTATTCTAAATCACTAAGAAAAAAAACGACAAAAAGACCTCCGATTCTATTCCTAAAAAATCAAAATCTAGAAATCTAATTTTTATAAAAAAAATTTCAAATAATGAAAAGAAGAATTCAATTTTATTTGGAAGTCGCTTTCTTTAGCAAGAATCCTAGGCGAAAACAAGAAAATTTGTCTAAGCGTAACATATAGAGTTATACTAACTAAAGCAATTAAAGAAAATGGAAATAAAAAATGCAATAGGCTGGAAATAGGATCCCTGTCAAGTCAGTCGATAAATCTTGAAATGAGATATGCCCCGCAATAATCAAAGGAGACTAGAAGATTTGGTCAAAACAAGAATTTATTTTATTTCGACC